CGCATTACAACCACTCTACAAAATTGCTCAATAAAATTAACACGCTCCCTACAACGTTTAGTATAGAAATCATAACAACAACCCTCTTTCTCACGACAACATCCAGTTCTTTATTATTATTTTTAAAAAAATTCAAGAAAAAAGAAAAAAATAATCTTAAATAATAAAACAAACTCATAAGTGACCCTAAAATAAGTACAAAAATAATAAATGAAAATGGACCACTACTAGCAACAAATACTACTAGTCACTTAGATACAAAACCTAAAAGCGGAGGCAAGCCAGATAGAGAAAGTAGAAGTAACATAATTACTAAATGATAAATCTTAAAATGTTTCAATCTGCTAACATTCTTTATAGCCCTAGAATCCTTTAACCATAAACTTACAAATAAAGACGTATTAATACCCAGATAAATAAATAAATATAACTTTATACACCATTCTCCATGTAATATAGCAAAAGTTATTCACCCTAAATGGCCAATAGATGAATAAGCAAGAAGTGCTCGAATCTGTGTCTGATTTAGTCCACCTATACCCCCAACTAAGGCTCTTCCTCCACTTATTACACAAAATAAGACAAGTAACTCTTTTATTTGACTTAACTCACATAAAGAAAGAAGCAAAAATAATGGAGCCAACTTTTGTCAAGTTGCCAGCAACATACATGAAATCCAAGACAGGCCAGTTATTACTCTTGGTACCCAATAGTGAAAGGGAAAGGGAAATACCCCTAATTTTACCGACAAACCTCTAACTAAAGTACAAAGACCTATGATCCCTCTCATCCCTCCAGATATTACATCTCATCTGAAGGAAGTTCTAAATCCTAAGAGACTTCCAAAAATCAGTAACCTAGACCCTAGTGCCTGAATAATAAAATACTTAACGGCAGACTCTCTTTCAGAAATCTTCTTTTGATAAATTAATATTGGCAAAAACCCAATCAAATTTATTTCTAAACCCGCTCAAATTCCCAATCAATGTACAGAAGAAATGGATAACATAGTCCCAAATCCTATTACAAATAAAAATATTAACCCAAACGGAAGACTTGAAAACATAAGAAGAGGGATACAATCGAATTACCCGAAGCAAAGTTAGCAGCCCTGCTTCACTCCAAGTCTCTTCTTTATTTCTTTATTGAGCCCAATCTAAAGATCCTTCATTCCACTCATGAAAAAGCCCAACAATAAGAATTAACAAAAAAATAAATAATCCTAAAATTAATCTTATTGATATTTCACCCCCAACTCTTACTAAAATTGGAAAAAGTAAAACAATTTCAATATCGAAAATTAGAAAGATAATTGCCAGCAAAAAAAAACGAAGAGAAAAAGGCAAACGAGCCGACTTAACAGGATCAAAACCACACTCAAATGGAGACCTTTTTTCACGATCCTCATTAGCCCGTTTAGATAAAACTCAACCCAATAATATTACCACAACAGAGAAAACTAAAGCCACAACACTTCTATAAAATCTACTTATCATTATTATAGCACTAGAGACACTTCCCAATCCCATATTAATCAACATCAATGATTTCCGTTCATCCGGCGTAGTACTATTCAACTCTAAATGAGTAGACTATTCACTACAATCTCCTAATTAACAACTAGGCGCCTCTCTTTGGCTTTCATCTAAACCACTTTAATATAGAAAGGGAATCTCACCCCCAAAGTCTGGTCCGAAGCCAGATGCAAACTTCTCGCTTTCTACATTCTTTCTTTCGCACTACATGACCTGAAAGCCGAAAGACTTATTGTCTGAATGCAAGTCAGATCTTTTAATTTAAAGTACCAAGTCATATCTTCCTAGGAGCATTTTTATCTATGCTGTCTCTAGATTAAAAATCTAGCACTTCCACTCAGTCACCTAAGAAAGCACCCTTTACTATCTTAAATCTATGATCCTCATCAATAAATTGATAGATATAAAAAAAGTCAAACTACATCAACAAAATGTCAATATCAAGCGGCTGCTTCAAACCCAAAATGATGTCCAATAGAAAAATGCTGAAGCCAAACCCGAACTAAACAAACTAAAAGAAACGTTCTCCCAATAAGGACATGCAAACCATGAAATCCGGTAGCTACGAAAAAACTAGAACCATAAGCACCATCCGCAATAGTAAATGAAGCTTCATAATATTCCCTAGCCTGTAAGAAAGTAAAATAAACTCCTAGAGCCACAGTCGCAATAAGACCCTGCAATCCCCTAGGATTATTTCCTTCCATTAAACTATGATGAGCCCATGTTACAGTCACTCCAGAACCTAACAACACCCCAGTGTTAAGTAAAGGCACTTCAAAAGGATTTAAAGGAACAATTCCAGTAGGAGGCCAACACGACCCTAATTCTGTTCTTGGAGCCAATCTTCTGTGAAAATAAGCCCAAAAAAACGCAAAGAAAAAGCAAACTTCTGAAACAATAAAAAGAATTATCCCTCAGCGAAGTCCCTTTGAAACTTTAATACTGTGATATCCTTGAAAAGTACCTTCCCGAATAACATCCCGTCATCACTGAACTATAGTGACTCCAATTAACAAGAGACCAATTCCAGCCCTTACAAATCCATAGCCGTGAAACCACCCAGCCAATCCTGAAGTTAAAAAAAGAGCACCCATTGAACCAGTTAATGGTCATGGTCTAAACTCAACTAAATGAAATGGATTTCGTGCCATACCTTAGTACTTACTTGATTACTCAGAAACCACCAAGCCTTTCAGGCCATTATCAATTAATCGATCACTTTTGAGACTCAAAAGTGATCGATTAACGCTTCGTTAATAAAAAAGGCATTATATTTGTTACCTTGAAACAAAATTGTTACTTTAGCATCTTCAGTGCTATGCTCTTATTTAAGCTATCAAAGTTCGATTTCAAAATTAGTATGTAAATGATTGAGAAATAAGAAAGATTCTTAATAAAGATAGTATTACAAAAAAATTAAAAGATTTTATCTGTACTTTTTGATTTATTAAAGAAAAATTTGAGGTTATAATAAAGACTCCTTGTCCTCCTATTACTTCAAGTCAACCTATGTCTACCGATTTTATTATGTTTGTTCCTATTTTTATAGATAGTTCAGTAAGAGGTTGGGCTGAAATTGGCGCAAGAAATCATATAGTTGAGAAAAAGAATTCTGTTTTACTTATTTGTTTCTGCTCTCGAGAATCATCTCATAAAATGAAAGCTAGAAAGAGACCCGAAAGAATTACCAATATTGTAAGTATTTTAAGATGAAATGGTAAGATGAAGATACATGAAGAAAAGGGAATAAAAACCAGCTGAAAAAAAAGCCCTCTTGATACGGCTGCTAAGGTTAAAATTCTAATAGCCCAGTTAACATAAGGATCTAGGTCTTGTTTAGCGTGATATGTATTTCCTTTAAATGAGCTTCATAAAGAAGAAGCAGAAAGCCGCATTGAATAGGCCCTAGTTATTCCTGTTGCTAGAAAAATTAATAGAACTATAATGAAACTAACAGAACTAGAAAGTGATAACTCTAAAATAAGGTCCTTAGAATAAAAGCCACTTAGGAAGGGTGCCCCACATAAAGACAGGTTAGCAACATTTATACAAGTCACAGTCAGTGGAAGCTGGGAAAACAAGGACCCTATATATCGAATATCTTGATTATTAGCTCTATTGTGAATAATTATCCCAGCACATAAAAACAATAAAGCTTTAAATAAAGCGTGAGTATATAGATGGAAAAGGGCTAAAAATGGTATAGATATTGCTAATCTTATTATTATAACTCCTAGTTGTCTAAGAGTAGAAAGAGCAATAATTTTTTTAAGGTCGTTTTCGCAATTTGCACCAATTCCAGCTATTAGGAGCGTTAATACAGAAATAAAGAGCAAACCAATCTTAAACCCGTGAAATTTTTCTAAAAAAGGAAAGAAACGGATTAGGAGATAGACTCCAGCTGTTACCAAGGTAGAAGAATGAACTAAAGCTGATACTGGTGTGGGGGCAGCTATGGCGGCTGGGAGTCATCTTGAAAATGGAATTTGAGCTCTTTTTGTTATTGCTGCAATAATGATAGTTAAGCAAAGCCATGTTCTTAGATGAAGGTCTCAAATAAAAATAATTAATCAGTGGCCTTGAAGGACTAAAAGTCCAATAGAAATCAAAATTATGACATCACCAATTCGGTTAGCTAATACAGTGATTATTCCAGCTCCTAAAGATTTTATATTTTGATAATAGATTACTAAAGCAAATGATACAATACCTAGGCCATCTCATCCTAATAATAATGCAGGTAGCCTTGGAATAAAAACTAAAAGGTTTATAGACAAAACAAATAATATTACTAATCAAGTAAATCGCTTTAAAAAAGGGTCATGAGATATATAACTGGAAGAAAATATTATAACACACCCTGAAATAAGACAAACAATATTTCTAAATCTAAGACTGATTGAGTCCAAGATAAAAATGAACGTTAAATGGCAGGACCTGGCTTGTGAAATAGATCATTCCAAAATAGTTCTACTAGATGTTAAGAAAAAAGTTAGGGTCACTGGGAGTAAAGCAAGCCTATATAGAAGAAGGAAAATTGAACTGATTGAAGAAGCTTTTAAGTTATTCATGGTTAAGTAGGAATTGTTCCTTTTTTCAAATCCACAAGCTGACGTTTTAGTATTAAACTAACTTAACTAAGCTCAAATGGAAACAAGCTCACCTTTTAGAATTAATAGGTTAGCAGGTGCCCAATGTAGAAATAATACTAAAAAAGTAGGAGATTTAATTATGATAAACGGCTTAATAAATTTAGGGCTACCACCATGATGAATAGCGGTAAAAAGATATATATTATAAAGAGCGGAAAGAAAACTCATAAAAGCTAGGGGAACAAAACAGTAAGTAGATGAAAAAATTACGGCAGGGAAAATTATAATTTCCCCTAGTAAATTGATTCTAGGAGGGGCGGCTATATTAATGATACAAAAAAGAAACCATCATATAGCTAAGGAAGGTAAAAATATTAATATTCCTTTATTTAGTAAAAGACTTCGTGTTTGAGTCTTTTCATAAGTATAATTAGCTAACGCAAAGAGAGCTGAAGAACAAAATCCGTGAGATAATATTAAGATAAGAGCACCTCTTCATCCTCAGGACCTATTAGAAAAAGTTCCGGCTAATATAAGAGATATGTGCCCAATCGATGAATATGCAATTAACGATTTTAAATCCACCTGTCGAAAACAAATAATTCTGGTAATTATACCACCTCATATTGCAACAGAGAATAAGATAGTGTATCTATGTAATGGAATAAAATTAAAATACTGAAAAAAACGTAAAATTCCATATCCTCCTAATTTTAACAAAATAGCGGCTAAAACTATTGAACCAGCCACTGGAGCTTCTACATGTGCTTTAGGAAGTCATAAATGGACTGAAAACATAGGTAACTTAACTAGAAATGCTACAAAGACAAATACACTTAATAACCTTCATTGTCATATGTTTTGAGAGGAAATAGTATGTAGACGTAAAATATTACTAATCAACATTTCTCTACAGTGAATTTTATGTCTGGCCCATAGGATGGAAAACAATAATGGTAAAGAAGCGGCAACAGTATAAATTATTATATACATACCAGCTTGAAGTCGTTCAGGCTGATATCCCCACCCTAAAATCAATATTAGAGTAGGAATCAGTGATGCTTCAAACAAAAAATAAAAGAGCAAGCTATTTGAGCAAAGAAAAGTGAGTACTAAAATCAAATTTATACTTAAAATCAATTGTGAAAAAATAGTGTCCTTGTTTTTACTTAATTTCACCGACCTTTGTCTGGCGAGTATCATTATTAAAGAAATTCATAAAGTTAAGGAAACTAAAGTAAGAGATATTGAATCATATCTTATTAAATATCTTAATCTCTCATAAGAAAAAAAAGGTCTAAATAAGTGTATCAGGGAAAGCACTCTTAGCAGAGCTAAAGACCAGGATTTTAAATATCATGACCATCTTCTTTTGATAAATGAGAAAGTTATTAGAACAATAAAGTTTGCTAATAAAATGCCTAACACTTATGTATAGAAAACCTAGAGACGTAGTCATTACCTTCAGCTCGAATAATTGCTACTAAAATAGCTAATCCTAAGCTGGCTTCACAAGCTCCTAAGGTGATTAAAATGAGAGAGGTTTCACCTGCTAATATAATGTTTCTAGATATAGAAAATATTAAAACAAACAGGCTTATTGTAACAGCTTCTAGTCTTAAAAGAATTCTTAATAAGTGTTTATATTGTAAAGAAAGGGTTAACAAGGATACTAAAACTCCAAAAATTCTTAATATAGTTAGATGGAATGTTCTCATTTCTTTTACACTAAAATATAAACAACAAGAATATTTGAATTCATCTTTGGCTTACAAGGCCAATGCTTTTATTAAGCTATCGTTGCGGAGTTGCTAGGTTGCGAAGTGAATTGAACACTTTTAGTCTGTTTTCAAGACAGACTGCCCCCAGGGAGCAACCAAAATAGACGTTCTAGTAATCTAGAATATTATCTCACGCCTTTTGCACTAAAGGATTAAGAATAAAATACAAAAAATAAAGACCTGTAAAACCTTGTCCAATTTGTTCATAAGGAGCTTCGACAGGACATCTCCCAATTCATGTAAGTACAAAAAAAATGCCGATATATGCCCAGAAAAGAATTTGATTTGCGGGATAATATGATATAGATCGAAACTTGGCTTGATGGGAGAAAGGTAAGACAAATAAAACTAAAATTGATCCAACTAACCCAATTACTCCTCCTAATTTATTAGGAATTGATCGAAGGATTGCATAAGCAAATAGAAAATATCACTCTGGCTGAATGTGCACTGGAGTGACTAAAGGATTAGCAGGAATAAAGTTTTCAGGATCAGTTAGCAACTGAGGAGAAAACAAAACTAATATTGAAAGCAAAGAAATAACAATAATAAAACCAACTAAGTCTTTAAAAGTGTAATAAGAATGAAACGGAATTTTTTCCCCATCTCTATTTAGTCCTAATGGGTTATTAGACCCCGTTTCATGTAGGAATAACATGTGTAAAATAGCTAAACCAGCAATAGCAAATGGAAGAAGAAAATGGAGTGCAAAAAATCGGGTTAAGGTAGCATTATCTACGGCAAAGCCGCCTCATACTCACTCTACTAATATTTTTCCAATGTATGGGACAGCTGATAGGAGATTAGTAATTACAGTTGCACCTCAAAAAGATATTTGTCCTCACGGGAGTACATACCCAAGAAATGCCGTAGCCATAGTAAGGATAAATAAAATTACACCAATATTTCATGTGTGAAGCTGAAGATACGAACCATAATATATACCTCGTCCAATATGCAAATAAATACAAATAAAAAATCAAGATGCTCCATTAGCATGTAAGGCTCGAAGTAATCACCCATAAGTTACGTCTCGACTAATATGAATTACAGATCTAAAAGCTAGGTCTACATGTGCTGTATAATGTATAGCTAGAAAAAGACCAGTTACAATTTGAATTACTAAACATAGGCCTAATAAAGATCCAAAATTTCATCAGATAGATAGGTTTGATGGGGCAGGCAGGTCGACAAAAGCTCCGTTTACAACTTTAAAAACTGGATGAACTTTTCGCAAAGGTCTTCGCATAAAATAAATATTTACACTCTAAATGGACGTAGAGATGCTTGCTGATAATAACAGATTTTTGCTACTACAATTAAGTTAATTAGTAAAACTGTTCCTAATCCAATTAAAACTGAAATTATATAAGGAGAAATTAACTCAATCCCATATGCTTTTAGGTACATTAACTTCCTAAAAGAAGGATCAAATCTAAGATATAAAGGATCCTTAAAAAAATAAAAATAAAAAAATACAAATAGGATAGGAAAAAGTAATATAAGGCTGAAAAAGGGAGTTAATCCTCCGAATAGAACATTAGGAGACAAGGCTGCAACGTATGCAAATATAACTAAAAGTCCTCCTACATAAATTAAAAATAAGATATATCCATATCAGGCGGAAGTCGTTATTCTACTAACTAAGCACATAAATAACGTTGAAATCATAATAACCAACCCCAAACTCAATGGCTGCCTTATTATAGGAAGAATAAGTAAAATAGAAGAAGTTAAAGTAATAATAAGTAATCTGCTCATTCAAGATGCAGGTATTCACCTGATTTTTAGCTTCCAATGCAAATGTTTTATTTAAACTACAATCCTGATTACTTAATAAAGTAAATTGAAACCTAAAAGGGAAACAGTCATAAGTGAACATAAAGCAACCGGAAGAAAAGTCTTTCAAGTCAGTCTTATAAGGAGGTCATAACGAAATCGAGGATAACTTCCCCGAACTCAGATAAAAACGAAAGCAAAGAAAAGAACTTTAAATATAAAGCCTAAATCCCTCTCGATAATAACAAAAGATCTTCCCCCAAAAAATAGGAGAGAAGAAAACAACCTTATAACCAAAATATTAGCATATTCGGCTAGAAAAATTAAAGCAAAACCAGCTGCTCCATACTCAATATTAAATCCAGATACAAGTTCCGATTCTCCTTCTGCAAAATCAAAAGGAGCTCGGTTTGTTTCTGCAATACAAGTAGTAAATCAAACTAAAGAAATTGGTAATATAAGAAATCCAAACCAGACTATTTCGTGAGCTTCTTTAATCTCAATAAAATTAAATGTCCCGACTAAAAAAAGAGGAAATAATAAAATTAAAGCTATACTCACTTCATAAGAAATAGTTTGTGCAATTGCACGAAGTCTTCCTAGGAGAGCATATTTAGAATTAGATGCTCATCCTGCTAAAAGAGTTCCATAAACATTTATACCAGATACACATAAGAAAAATAAAATACCGCACTTAAAATAAGAAAGGGAATATAAACTTGGATAAAGTTGCCACAGCAACAAAGCTAAGATGAAACTAAACACTGGAGCCACAAAATACAAAGAACGATTAGCTCTTGTTGGCTTAGCAATCTCTTTCGTTAATAATTTCGCAGCATCTGCAATAGGTTGAGGTAACCCTATTATTCCCACCTTATTAGGCCCCTTTCGCAACTGAATATACCTTAATCCTTTACGTTCTAGAAGAATAAAAAAGGCGACCGCTAATAAAATACACACATAGGTAAACAAACAGGAAATAATTCTTAGATACATTATAAAGGAAAGAATTTTCACCTTTATCTTTAGGGCTTAAACCTAATGCATTTAATCTGCCACCTCTATTATACATATCAAATAAAGGGTTTTAACCTATGTCTATTGATCCTAAGTCAATCGCATAATTCTTTGCTAATTTGATTTTAAAGTTGAATTATATTTAATCTAATTAAAATATTTTATACGTTACATTGGTCCTTTCGTACTAAACGCAACCAAGAAATATAAAGATAGAAACTGACCTGGCTCACGCCGGTCTGAACTCAGATCACGTAGAATTTTAATGGTCGAACAGACCAACCCTTAAAGACTTCTGCATCTTTAGGATATTCTGGTCCAACATCGAGGTCACAAACCTTTTTTTCGATATGGGCTCTTGAAAAAGATAATGCTGTTATCCCTACGGTAACTAATTCCTTTGATCAAAATTCTTTGGATCAACACGAGTAAGATTTTCAACTTAGAGAAGGCTTTATTTGCTCCTCGGTTGCCCCAACCAAAGTCTTTAATAGCTTTTCTTTTACTTATATTAATTTATATTAAGTCTATTAATTTTTCTAAAGCTCGATAGGGTCTTCTTGTCTTTTAATGATATCTGGACTTTTTCATCCAGAAATAAAATTCTAAATAATCTAAAAGAGACAGGTGTATTCTTGTCAAACCATTCATTCCAGCCTTCAATTATAAGGCAAATGATTATGCTACCTTTGCACGGTCAGAGTACCGCGGCCGTTTAAAATTCACTGGGCAGGTCCGACTTCGTATCTTAATATAAACACGAAGCCATGTTTTTGATAAACAGGCAGAATACGGTTTTGCCGAGTTCCTTTTCATGATTTTATTTTAAAATGCTTTATATAACACTAAGTTTTAATTTTTTAGTCAGTTTAATTAATAATTCAATACTCATCTTAACATAAAATTATTTTATAATTAAGTTACTAAAATTTCTTCTCTATTTATTAAGCAAATAAATTATATTAGCAATCAAAAAATGAATTATAACAAAATCTTACATCAATAGCCATTACTAAGCTTATATCTCAAAAAAAATTAAATGCAATTTCAAATCATTTCCGAGCTTATCCTCGAAAATCTAACTAAATCAATACATACAATCACAAATGTCTATTTGTGCTGTCGAACTTATGACTTAGGACACTAATATGCCTTTAGAGAAGAACTAGCTATCACCTAATGCGAATAAAATTTCATATCTATCTTTATCTCTTAAGAGGTTTTTGTTACAACCAACTTATCACTATGGTCTATAAAAAGGAATAAAGATAGCTCATTAGGTTTCGAGATCTCCTATTTAGGACCTAATCTAGTTAAGCCATGATGCAAAAGGTACAAATTTTAATTACTTCTAGCTCTTAGTTTTCTAGTTTCCTTCACAGTACTATCTTCATGCAGAAACATTAAATTTCAATCACCTATACTAAATTTAATAATGTTTTATATCTATTATTTTAGCTTTCAATCCATTAACTACTAGTATTAACCTTAAAGATGATTTATCACTTAAATATATTTTCAGTGTAAATGAAATGTATTATTTATACTACATCTTTCAGCCTAGGAACAATTTCCATTACCCCTACTATGTTACGACTTATCTCATTTTTCAACGAGAGCGACGGGCGATGTGTACACGTTTCAGAGCCGCATTCATTTTGTTTATATAATCAAAATTACTTTCAAGCCTCCTTTAATACATTCTTTCAAATGTTTTCCGTACTTACAAATATGTAATTGTAACCCATCCTCACCTTTTCATTAGCTGCACCTTGATTTGACGTTTTAATTAATAAAATTTTCAAGCTAACTACTATATTTTAAGAAGTTACCTGACGACAACGGTATACAGGCTGAATTGCCATCAAAGGTTAGGTTTAACGTGGATTGTCGATTATGAGACAGGTTCCCCTGAGAGGTCTAAAACACCGCCAAGCTCTTTGAGTGTTTAAACTTTTTATTCGTAGTATCTCTGGTAAGTTAAACTAAAGTTTACGACTAAGAATAATGCCGGTATCCAATCCCAGTTTCCCTTAAAGCTATCACAGCTTCAGCATTCATTAATTAAGCCGTATCCGTATAACTTCTAGTATTTGGATTTTACTCCTATATTAAGGGTCTAACGACTTCTTTATATCTGCTTAACTGTCTTTTTACCACAAAAGAATGACTAAATTTCTTGGTTTAACCGCGGATGCTGGCACCAAATTAACCAAATTTTATTCACTAAGCTAATACGAACTTTCGCTCTTCTCTTAATCTTCAACACTGGTGTTAGTGGGTATTTCAGGACATAATGTTTACTATAACATCCTAGAAAGCCATATCATTGTAGTTTTATACTAATCTACTTAATACATCACCTTCCACCTCACCTCTTTCAACAAAAACCATGTGTATTTCTTAGTGCATGCCATACTTGAAATCAGAGCCAAGTTTTATTATTTAACTTTAAATGCTTCTGCTTACTATTTTTTTATTTTAAATTAGTAACCTTATTTTGCTTACGAAAGTTCTTGAGGTGTAATTTGCACATTAGGTTTTCATCCTAAAGGTATAGAAAAATCTATCTAGAATAAAATCTTTTGAGTATGATCAGTACATTTGCCTTCCAAGCAAAAAGTTTAAATAATTTTAAAAAAGATACTTCTAGTATTATCTAGCGGTGTTAGGGCACTAAGAATTTTGATTTCTTAAGAGAGGTTCAGTTCCTCCTGATAAGGTCTTAAGTTATAAAAACTACAGGCCTTCAAAGCCTGAAATAAAGAAGATTCTTTAGTCCTTGCTCACTGTAGTTTATTATAAAACATTGACTTGCAAAATCGAAAAAGGATAAATATCTCAGTGTGTTTGCCTGGTGGCGAGTTAAAAGCGGTAGACTGTAGATCTATTAACGGAATTAAGTTTCCCCGGCAAACTTAATTTTCATGTAAAATAAGCTAAATATTAAGCTTTTGGGTTCATACCCCAAATATGAATAAATTATTCTTTTACAGCAATAACCTTTATTTAAAGTACTCTATATAAGATATTAATGGGGATGCTCATCCGAATAAAGTGTAATTAGAAGACAAAAAATATAAGCCTGAATAAGACTAATACCAAATTCAAACACCGTATATAAGACCTGAATTAACAATAAAAGAAAAATTGAAAAAAACGATGAAACAAACAGGCCTGCCATTAGGTAATTTCCAATTAATGCTAAAACAATGTGACCTGCTCTTATATTAGCTGTTAGTCGTACAGAAAGAGTAATAGGTCGAACCATAATTCTTACTGTCTCAATAAGAACAAGGAAAGGATTTAACGAAGCAGGTGCTCCTATCGGAAGAAGACCAGCCACAACAGACCCCGGATTGTAAACCACAGCCGAAACAATTATAGTAAGCCATAATGGTAATCCTAAAGTTAAAGAAACCGCTAAATGGCTAGTTGCTCTAAAAACATAGGGAATTAGACCAGATATATTTATCAAAATCAAAAATAAAAATAACCCAGTAATTAGGTTAATAAAACCCCCTATATTTAATCCAAAAGAACGAAACACCTGAGAAGAAGCAGTATCCTTAAAAGAATTGATAAAAGAATTCCATCGAGGATGTGTTAATCAAAAAGAAGAACTAAAAAGAATAACTATAACAATAGAGAAAAATCATATTAAAATATATAACGACATAAAAACTTGATTATTATCATCAAACGAAGAAAAAATATCAACAAGCATTCTTAACTATCAATTTCACTTATTTTCCTTTCTTAGATTGGTATAAGTTGAACTTTTTCTAGAAAACATGATCTTTTTTGATCACCAAATAATAACAGAAACTCTGAAAACAGCGGCCCAAAATAAAATAAATAATAAAATTCAATTTAAAGGTGATAACTGAGGCATTAAGAAATACTAGTTTTACTAGTAACGTAAGACTGACAATCTTATATTATAATTTAACTAATCCCTCCTAATCAGAAACATTAATAACTCATTCCATAAAATTAGCTAAAGGGATAGCTTCTACTACAATAGGCATAAAAGAATGATTGGCCCCACAAATCTCTGAGCATTGCCCGTAAAATACCCCAGGATGTTTAATAAAAAAACCTAACTGATTTAAACGCCCTGGAATTGCATCTACCTTTACACCTAAGGAAGGAACAGTTCAAGAATGAATTACATCTGCAGAAGTTACTAGGACTCGAATATCCGTCTGAGTTGGTAACACAACTCGATGGTCTACCTCAAGCAACCGAAAGTCCCCAATTTCAAGCTCATTAGTTGGAATTATATATGAATCAAATTCAATGTTCGAAAAATCTGAATATTCATAGCTTCAATATCACTGATGCCCAATTCTTTTAATTGTTAACCTACAGTCGCTAATTTCATCTAGCAAATACAACAAACGTAATGATGGAAGAGCCAAAAACACTAAAATAATTGCGGGCACAATAGTTCAGATAGTTTCAATTTCCTGTCCTTCCACCAATGAACGACAAGTATATCTTCTTAATATAAGTGAAACGGCCGCATAACCAACTAAACTAATAATCATCACCAAAATCATTATTGCATGATCATGAAAAAAGATTATTTCTTCTATAAGTGCTGATGCTGCATCTTGAAATCCTAATTGTCCTCATAGACTCATAAATAATATATTTATTTATATATTTATATACTTTCATGTACACACTCTAAGCTCTATAACTAACTGAAATAATAATTAGTCTTAACGATTAACCAATGATATCTGTAAAACTTAAACATCAAATTTGTCTAATTAACTAGCGCTATGAGATCTTACACATGCCCCAGTCTCAGCCCTATTATGAAAATCCGCTGGAAGGATATTATCCCATTCCAAAGCTGTTCTCAAATGGGTACTTCAAACAACACTTCGCTGAGAAATTAATCCCTCTCATACAATAACCATGAAATATAAAACAGCCACAAAAGAAATTATTGATCCAATTGATGAAACAACATTTCATTTAGTATAACAATCAGGATAATCTGAATATCGACGAGGTATTCCTCTGAGTCCTAAAAAGTGCTGTGGAAAAAAAGTTACATTCACACCAATAAACATAATATAAAAATGTGCTTTAGTTCATCGTCTATGAAGTGTAACCCCTCTTAATAGAGGAAATCAGTAATTAAAGGCCCCAAATAATGCAAACACCGCTCCTATTGAAAGCACATAATGAAAATGCGCAACAACATAATAAGTATCATGCAACATAATATCCAATGATGAGTTTGACAATACAATCCCCGTTAATCCTCCAATCGTAAATAAAAAAATAAAACCCAAACCTCAAAGCATTGGAGTTTCATACTTAATTTTAGCCCCATGAATAGTAGCAAGTCACCTAAATACCTTAATTCCCGTAGGAACAGCAATAATCATAGTAGCCGCTGTAAAGTAGGCACGTGTATCAACATCCATTCCAACCGTAAATATATGATGAGCCCACACAATAAAACCCAAAACACCAATAGCAAGCATAGCATAAATTATACCAAGAGTCCCAAAAGTCTCTTTCTTTGCTGAATAATGTCTAACAATATGAGAAATTATCCCGAAGCCCGGTAAAATCAAAATATATACCTCCGGATGCCCAAAGAATCAAAATAAATGCTGATATAAAATAGGATCCCCACCTCCTGCCGGATCAAAGAAAGCAGTATTAAAATTTCGATCAGTTAGAAGTATAGTAATTGCGCCTGCTAACACAGGTAGAGATAAAAGAAGTAAAATAGCTGTAATTTTTACTGACCATACAAACAATGAAAGACGCTCAAATTTTATTCCTTGTCATCGTATATTAATAATTGTAGTAATAAAATTTACCGCTCCTAAAATAGAAGACACACCAGCAAGATGTAAAGAAAAAATCGCCAGATCTACCGATCCACCAGCATGCGCCAGATTTCCAGACAAAGGTGGATATACAGTTCACCCTGTACCTACCCCACTTTCCACGGCTGCTGATGATAAAAGAAGTAAAAGCGCAGGAGGAAGAAGCCAGAAACTTATATTATTTAAACGAGGAAATACCATATCTGGAGCTCCTAACATTAAAGGTACTAATCAATTTCCAAAACCCCCAATCATCATAGGTATCACTAAAAAAAAAATTATAACAAAAGCATGAGCTGTTACAATCACATTATACAACTGGTCATCTCCAAGCAAGGCACCCGGTTGACCTAATTCTGCACGAATTAACAATCTAAGAGCAGTTCCAACCAACCCAGATCATATCCCAAATAAAATATATAATGTCCCAATATCTTTATGATTGGTAGAAAATAACCATCGCAT